TATTATAATGTATAACGGTTATTGATATTGATATTCTAATCTACTTGAATATTGAATCTACTTATACTTGAAGATTTAATACCAGAAAACTTTATGAATGTTGTATTAATGAACGCGGTAATCTATATCGGCGCGTTCTCGCCTCGTTTATTGCCCTCTTGTGCTGTCCTGTCGTGTCGTCAATTGACAGTATGACTTAGGGCTCAATATAATTTGAGCGACAAAAAAAAATCATATTTAGGTAAACCACCTTGAATCTACTGCAGAGTGGTAGATCTTGGATCCAAGGTATAACCCTTTGTGACTGAGAAATATAAAGACGAAAAAGACCAATGAAATCTAGTTTCAAGGTTGTATTTAATGGTAAAGTTTGATTCCCATTAAACCCCCGAAATAAATATTTAACGAGTTTTTCCGTTTGTTTATATCCTATGCGTCTTCGTTTGGGTTATATCTTATGTGTCTCCTTTTGGTGGCTCTCAGCCTGAGTTATATTAAGTTATATTATGATGGCCACAGGGCCGCCCCTATGGTCCAGTGGTTAAGACATCTCTCTTTCACGGAGAAAACGAGGGTTCAAGTCCCTCTGGGGGTATACAAAACTCAAGACTATAGGAGCGGGATTTCCTATCAAGTGATCTATATTTGTCAAGTCCTTCTATTAGTCTACTTAGTGGGACTTTCTATTTTATATCAAGTGATATATATTTGTAAAGTCTGCCTGGGAAACGAAAGGAAGTGGCTTATGGAACGTCTAAAATAAATTAGACGCTGGGTCGATGCCCGAGTGGTTAAAGGGGACGGACTGTAAATTCGTTGACAAGATGTCTACGCTGGTTCAAATCCAGCTCGGCCCAACAATTCGCCAATCTACTTGATAGAACCCTTAAGAAATACCTGACCTGATACAAGAGAATAAAAAAGAATCCAAATTTTCTGCAAGATCTCTTCTTATTTCCCTGGGATTGTAGTTCAATAGGCTAGAGCACCGCCCTGTCAAGGCGGACGTTGCGGGTTCGAGCCCCGTCAGTCCCGACGTATCCAATCCAATAAGTACATCAATTCGCCTCTCCATTTTCTGTCAAAGAAGGGATAGAGAGCAATTGAATTCCGAAGGGGTTTCCCCTCTTTTTTTTCAGGATTCTATCGAAGAAAGAACAAACCCTAAACTAAAATGAAATGAAAAGAACTAAAATAGTGAAGTTGATAAAATATTCCATCTTTTCTCCCGCGACTAATATTTTTCATACTTCTTTTTCTTCCAAAGAAAATTGGATCATTAAAATTTAGAACCTAATTCCTCTCTTTTTCCACTTCGCTTGTATTGTTTGTTGGGGTTTTGTAGTTAATGGAAACGGACGGGTGGTTAGATGATACTTCAGTTGATGGTTCTACAAGGAAGACCTAAGGTAGGTTATAGAAAACAAAGAACAGAAAAAAAAGGATAAATAAATGAATTTTTGATTGGTCCGGGAATCCAATCTTGGATTCGATATGGATAAAGGATCTTCGTATGTTATACTATTCAATTCTCGACGACGAATTAATTTAATAGCTCAGATATTTTTATTCATGATATTGATCCGATTCAAAATCATCGATAGTTAATGTATTCATTGAATTGACAGGCGAAAAATTTATCATCTCTATGGGATTAAATCCCGAGTTATTGTGAAATAAAAAAACGATGAGATTATGGAAGTAAATATTCTTGCATTTATTGCTACTGCACTGTTCATTTTAGTTCCTACTGCTTTTCTACTTATAATTTACGTAAAAACAGAAAGTCAAAATAATTAATTACTTTAAATGAAACTTGACTTCTGAATTATTATTATTATCAATAGTTGAAGAAATCAAAAGAAAAGTATTCTATTTTTGCGTCTTAGATGAAATCCACGGGCTATAGTCGGCGGTATTCTATGAGATCCGAGAGTATGGTAAGTAAGAAATTTATTTCTTACTTACCATACTCTCTATTAGTGTTATAGTAGTATATAAAGTTATACTTGACTTTCTAATAAACTTGGTATACTATATTAGCTTCTATCTTCAATATATGTAGTTATTATTATCCATATATAGAATTGACGTAGGACCCAATTCTATTTCTTTGATCTATCTATTTATTCCGATTCCGATGAATCTCAAATAATTACTCTTTATAGACTACATTTCTCCACTAGAATCCAATGGAATTTAGAAATGAAGATATTTTTATTTGAAAATTTTTTCAATTTAAATAAAAAATGCGTTGCAGAACGATCTATAAAACAGTTTCATTCCTCAACTAAAGTAGGAGTGCTTCTAAAGTCCACTTCTTCCCCATACTACGAGTGAAAGGGAAAATGTAAAGACTACCATTAAAGCAGCCCAAGCGAGACTTACTATATCCATGTGAATTATGTCCCTTATCTCTATGATAGAATTATTCCATTATTGCTCACTAATAATAGTAGAATGAATGGTCCAGAGTCAAAAAAGGATTCTGGCAGAACACTATTGATGAACGAAAAAAAAAATCCATTTCAAAAATTCCTATATGATTTCTAATGATTTCTAATCGGGAAAGAATAAACACAAGTAAAATACACAATGACATTACAAAGGAATGTTAGTAATGGAATCTATTAATCAAATACGAGGGCCCCTTCCTTTTTTTTTCGTGCCCTTGAAAGTAAAAATAGATCATAGATCAATTGCTAGATCATAGATCAATTGCTTTGCTATTCGTCTATATATATGTAGATTACAGTATAGAAAGCACTTTCCCCAACTAGTAGTTGAATTATCCCGGCTATACAATGTAATTCAAGACCCAATCAGTAGACATTACATTAGCAGTAGAAGAGAATCGGGAAGTCTTGCTTCGACCATTATTTCTAATTTTTCCATTAGAATCTTTCTTTGATTTGAATTTTAGATTCAAAGATTTCCAATCTTTTTTTTACAAAATTCCCAGAACAGAATAAAAGAGCACAACAGAATAAGAAATTTCAATTCGTTTGTTGATGAGGCGGCACCCGGATTTGAACTGGGGAAAAAGGATTTGCAGTCCCCCGCCTTACCACTCGGCCATGCCGCCAAAACGATACACAATAGGAGAAAAAATTCCCCCCCTTTTTTTTACTAGACTTTAGTTTATTGTACTTGCATATTGCATCCATTTTTTAATCCTTTTTCTAAATTTAGAAAAATTAGAAAAGAAACCTTTTATTGCCCTTTTGATTGTATTTGATCTACGCCTTCGATTGATTGTATAGTATCTCAAAACACACAATGCCGAAAAACTTCCACGGACTTTTGAAAAATAAAATGTGGATTTTCACTCAAAAAAGTCAAAATTTATGACAAAAGGGAACCATTAACTATTCCTTGACTGACAATTCGTGAATGATTCTGGGATTTGAATCTCAAATTTGGTTTGCCTAATGACATAAGAAAATACAAATTGATACATACTTAATTGATTGATTCTTTTGAATCAAAAATCCTTCTCAATTTCCATTATAATTATAACAAAAATTATAAGTATATGTAAACCCCAGAACGGAAATTGTTACACAGATACAAAATTGGCTATTTAGAGTATGTTGCCTATAAATAAAGGGAATTCGTTGGAAGAAAAAAAGGCCCGGCTGGGTATTGACCGGGCCAGGCCCAAAAGGCACTTCGAACAAAATAAAAGCAATAAGGTCTTCTTTATTTATCTTTCTATTTGGATCTTTCGAGCATCTAAATGGAATTGCTAATTATATAATAACGATAAAGAATGTGAAAGAAATACTTTCTTTAATCCTTACTTGATGTGTACTGTAACATAGTAATTATCTTTTTCGATTGGGAGAGATGGCTGAGTGGACGAAAGCGGCGGATTGCTAATCCGTTGTACGAGTTATTCGTACCGAGGGTTCGAATCCCTCTCTTTCCGTTTCCGTTGATGACTTTTTATTTTTTTCTTTAAAATTTTGCAAACCCCTTATTTCTTTTTTTCCTAGTTAAATGTGTGGAATAGCTAAAATAAAATCTTAAGAAAATTGTAAAATCAAGCAAGAAAAACAAAATTTTTATTTTATTCTTCACGTCCAGGATTACGTCCTGGATCATTGGATAGGAATCCAAAGATGAAGAGAGAAACAAAGAATATTACTACTGTGTAAACGAAAAGTTTGAGAGTAAGCATTACACAACCTCCAAGATCATTTTTTGAAAAAGAAAAACGAGAAAAGATAATAGATCCTCCATTTTTATATCACATATCCTATTTTGACACCAAGAAATAAATTCTAAAAATAGAAAAAAATGTTCAGAAATTCAAATGAAGTTGAAATTTGTAATAAGAGTCTTTGATTACCACAAATAACTTTCATACCCACAATTAGATATTGTAAGGGACCCTAATCTAATAGGGTATTTCGCCGGAAAAAGGATTAAAATTGGGAAATAGGACGAGCCTGATTTCTCGCGGCTATTCGAAATTTCAATGTTTGAATTGAAGGTTCATACTGTCAGACTTATTTGATCTTATCAATTGTTATCATTTTTCTCGAATAAATAATGATAATGAATTTTCTAGGATAGTGTTAAAATCTTATCGAAAACTTACAGCAGCTTGCCAAACAAAGGCTAAAAGAAAAAAGAACAGAGGTATGACTGGCATAACATCTATGATTGGATTCAAAAAAGCATAGGCTTCGGGCAATTTGGCGAAGAAAAGACTACTCGGATAAAGGGCAGAATTAAGACAGATCAAACTAAAGATATTAAGCATAACAGACATTTTTTTCGTCGAGATAATTGCATTTTGATTGAGTTATTGATATAAGGAAAAATGAAGAAAGTAGGGTAGACAAAAAAATCCTTCTTTTTCCGCTCAATCAAAAATCCTCCAATTCTCAAAGGAGAATAGAAGAAATCATACTTTCATACAATATCTTAATTGAATTATATGTAATGATCAATAAATCCAGTTGAATTATTATAGATATACACATTCCAAAATCCTAACACGAATCTATAATCTATAATAGATTCTATAAAGAATAAAGATTTTCTCTAGATATTTGGACTGGAATTGACGAACACTTAATATCAATATTATTCTTTATTATTATTATATTAATTAGTGTGCAATAAAAAAAGGAAATGGGGCGTAGCCAAGCGGTAAGGCAACGGGTTTTGGTCCCGCTATTCGGAGGTTCGAATCCTTCCGTCCCAGAGCATATCCATCCATTGTATCCTAATACTTCTTTTTTGTTCAACAAGGTTCTGTTTCAAGGTCTAATATTGGAATAGAATATTATTCCTCTTTTATTTTATATTTTTTCACAACACAAACTGAACTAAATCGAGTTCAAAATCCTTTTGTGACCCAGATAAAGATAAGATGGGGCATAGATCATAGTTGCAGAAAGATTACTTAACCTCAGGTTAAACAAAATATGAAAAGAAAATACATATAAAACGAGGAAGTGCTTAGCCTATAGGTATGTATTGTTATCCTATTTCAGTGACAATAGTCTTTTTATTTTTGTGAAAAAGAAATTGCATCCCTAAAATAGTAAAATTGAAATATTTCACAATGATATTTCTTTTTTTTGTTCAATGTATTTAGCTTATTTACTTTATTTACTTTACATCATTTCATTGACAATTCCATTCGAAAAAAAAAAGCAAAGATTTCTCTTTCTTATTCTTATGTTCTTATGATGATGATAAGAAAATCAAAAAAGGGAGTCTTTACTATAAAACTTTACTCAAATAATGATGTAGATAGAAAGTAGGAAACTTTTTCAAATATCAAGTATCAAGATTTCTAATTTGGAATCATTCCTTATAGGTTCCATCTTTGGGAAGTTGAAAATGGGTCAGTCTATCTTATTGAGTCACTTCAAGAAGCAGAGTCAAATAGAATTTCCTTATTCGTGTGATGCTAGTTATGTTATTTCTATATTTTATTTTGATTTCTGTATATTTCTCTTAGATATTAGATATTTTTTTGCGAGATATATTTATAGAAAATTAGAAAAATGTTCATCAAAATAAAAATGTTCCATTCATACAAAAAAAGCCGAGGTCTTGCTAATTTTTCTGAAGAAAAATATTTCTTATTTATAAAAATAAATTATTATCTATGTAGAAAATAAGAAATATAAATGACTTTGTCTCTGTACTGATTGAACCAATGACTATTCATGATTCCATAATTGAATCAATTCCATACTGGTTCCAAATTCCAGAAATGTTATGGTAAAACTTCGTTTAAAACGATGTGGTAGAAAGCAACGTGCGACTTGAAGGACACGATCCCGTGTGGATTCTTATCCACCATTTTATATTAGGAATGAAGGTGCTCTTGGCTCGACGTCATTTGTTCTATTCTACTATAACTCTTCTTTTTTTTATTGGGTTATAATGTAAATAGTTCATGATGGAGCTCGAGTAGAAAGTATTGATTAATTTCTCAGGGGCAACGATCTAGGGTTAATGCCAATTAATAAATTGGAATAACTTCGTAAGTATATCTTCTATCTTCTATAATTAATATAGATAATAGAAATCAAAAGGATCCGATTCGAGCAAATTTGAAAAAAAAATTGTTGGAACGACTAAACCTTTTTCAATCCACAGTGTATCACGCACGAATCAACCGTTGGTATGATTCTTTGATAGAAAGAAATCACAAAAGGGGTATGTTGCTACCATTTTGAAAGGATTAAGAAGCACCGAAGTAATGTCTAAACCCAATGATTTAAAACAAAGATAAAGGATCCCAGAACAAGGAAACACCACTTTAATTGTCTCACGGATCCGAATAAAGAATCCAAATCCAAATATATTTTAAACGAGACAAAAAGGGTGGGTTAAAGACCACTCAATAAAAAAAATAGATTCAAAATTAAAGAAAAATCTTTCAAATTTTTGAATTAAATATTGAACTTGAGTTATGAGTACAAATGCTTTTTTTTCAGGAAGCGAAGCGAAATAAAAAAGACTATACTATGACTATGAGTTTAATTTAATTATAGAATAATTTAATTTATTTTATATGGATTCCTTTCCTATTTATTCTAATTTTATCCATAGACAAAACTTCGAATCATTTTTTCTCGAGCCGTACGAGGAGAAAACTTCCTATACGGTTCTAGGGGGGGTTCTTTTTCATCTACATCTATCCCGATGAGCCGTCTATCGAATCGTTGCAATTGATGTTCGATCCCGAAGAGAAGGAAGAGATCTTCGGAAAGTGGGTTTTTATGATCCGATCAAGAATCAAACTTATTTAAACGTTCCCGCAATTCTCTATTTCCTTGAAAAAGGTGCTCAGCCTACAGAAACTGTTCAGGATATTTTAAAAAAGGCAGAGGTTTTTAAGGAACTTGGCTCTAATCAAAACAAATTCAATTAATTAAATTAAGAAAATAAAAACTAAGGGTAGGATAGTGATTTACATAGAATTTTGATCCTTTTGATCATTTTGATTATTTTCTATATTTTGTT